GACTCATAGTAGTGAATGGTTCATTTAGTAATGATAAATTGCATAGTGAGTATAAGATCAAAAAGTTTATTGATATTGTGGATTTCATAAATATAAATTCAATCAATTCAATTAGGGTTGATCAAAAATGAAAAATTGATTGAATTGATGAATATTGATTATTTTTTTAGCTTTAAAATAATTAAATTATTATGAATTTCTATGATTATATGAATAAATAGATTCAATATGAAATTCATGAAATTTATATTATAGAAAGACGAATTTCTTCAATTCATCTTGTTGATTCATATTAGTCTTTTATGTGAAAAAAAATTTTGGAAAAATATATAATATAATCTATATTTATTTAGAATTTAGAAGAAATAGAGAATTCGAAGATAAATGAAATAAATTACAAATAAAAAAATTATATGGAATCGTGAAAGACGGAAGAATCCTTCGAACCTAGTCATATTCTTATATTGTCTTATATTGTATTGACAATTTAAAAAAACTGCTCATACTATGAGCATAGTATCAATATACTGTTGATCGAGCAAGTATGCCCCCATCGTCTAGTGGTCTAGGACATCTCTCTTTCAAGGAGGCAACGGGGATTCGAATTCCCCTGGGGGTAGGGTACTACGAAAGGAAATGGGTCATTATCAATCTAAATAAGCCTATAGTGGATTCTTCCTGGGTCGATGCCCGAGCGGTTAATGGGGGCGGACTGTAAATTCGTTGGCAAAATGCCTACGCTGGTTCAAATCCAGCTCGGCCCAAAAATTCGCCTATCCCACAAATTATGTCTTACTATAAAGATTCTGATTCATATCAGAATCTTTAAGTTAAGTATTTAAGTATAAAGCCAAGGAAAAAAAGTAAAAAAGTAAGGCTAAGGCAAAAAAATTGGAATTCAATTTGAAATTTATATAAATTTATGTATGTGATACGCTTGATTTTTTTGGGATTGTAGTTCAATTGGTCAGAGCACCGCCCTGTCAAGGCGGAAGCTGCGGGTTCGAGCCCCGTCAGTCCCGAGAAATCCAATAAAAAAATATATCAATTTCTCTCTCTATTCTCTGGCTCTATTCTCTGGGAAGAAGGGAAAATAGAATACCTTTCCACAAGATTAAAAAATAAAAAAAAAAACTCATAAACATATCATTCAAATTGAATACTTAATTTTGAATAATATCTATCTGTGTTTCGTTACTTATTAATACACGCGTCAAGAACAAGAAATAGGGTATTCAATTTAAATTAAAAATGAGGTCCCTATTCTTATATTAGTATTAGCAGGGTAATTCATAATCTTTTTAAGTTAACTAAAAGGCTATTGGTATTTACAAGGAAATAAACAATTATAAAATAGTTTCTTTGATGGAATATTCATGGAATTTTATGGAATTTTTCCATTTTTTTACCGGGACTTATATTGATCATATCACATCACACTTTTTGAGTTTCCAAGAAAAGAGAAAAAAAACAATATTATTAATAAAGGGAGTCCCATTAGAAAAATAAACAAACGAAATTTTCATTGAAATTCTATTTTTTGGGTTTCATTGTAAACTATGTAAGTTAAGTGTAAAGGAAAGGTGGTTACTAGATTGCATAATTATACAATACAAGAAAGGCCATAAGATTATAGAAAATAAAGAAAAGAATGATAAAAAAATAGGGTCAAAGAGTCAAGGTATTCTTGGATAATTGATTGATTAGATAAGGAATCAATTTTGAATTCGGTATGGATAAAAGATCTTCCTATGTTATACTATTCAATTCTCGACAATGAGTCGATTTCATAGTCCAGATATTGTTATTCATAACATTGACCTGATTCGATATCATCGAGATGTAATTCATCCCATTGAATTTACAGGCAAAAGATTGATAATCTCTATGGGATTAAATCCCGAGTTATTGCGAAGTAAAAAAACAAAAATGAAACGATGAGATTATGGAAGTAAACATTCTCGCATTTATTGCTACTGCCTTATTTGTTCTAGTTCCAACTGCTTTCTTACTTATAATCTATGTAAAAACGGTTAGTCAAAGTAACTAATTTGACTGAAACTGAACTTCTTTCTTAGTATTAGTATTTAAAAAAGAAAAGGAAAACAATTTGAATTTCACGTTTGAAATGAAAGAAAATGCGCGTACGAGACTAGAAATAGAAAAAGAAGCATTCTATTAGATTAGAGATAGTATGGTAGAAAGAAATGAATCTTTTTACCATACTATCGATTATTCTGATTACTGAATCTTATTATTACTTTTATTACTTAAGAAAATATCTATATATCAAATTTTAATATATCGATCCAAGTTTTATTTCTCGGCTAAAAAACTAAATGAATAGTATTCCTCTTCCTAGAGTCCACTTCTACCCCATACTACAAGTGAAAGAGAAAATGTAAAAACTACCATTAAAGCAGCCCAAGAAAGACTTATTATATCCATGTGAATTATGTCCCCTATCTCTATAAATATTAATCAATTCTTCTATTATTTTTTTTCTATAATTTTCATTAATAATAGTGAAATTGATGGCGCAGAGTCAAAAATGGATTTGTACCCAATCTTTATGAAAAAAATCCAAGAAATCCATTTAATAACTTGTTCTTATAGTAGAATCAGGAAAAATTTAATACAAGAAAAATATGCAGTGGCTTTTTTTTTATAATTCTCAAAGTAATTTTTGAATACAATATGTACAAAAAAAAAAAAAAAGACCTATTTGAAGTATAAAAATGAAAAATATAGAATAAAAATAGGTTATTCTTTATCACATATCCTTCTTTCTTTCATTTCCGGTTGGGTCTAATCCTACTTGGTCTGCGTGAAAAAATTGGAAAATAGACTAGAGTCAAAACTACATTAGTAGTAGAAAGGTTATCTTATTCATATTTGATGAATCCTTTTCATTAACACTAAGAGAATCTTTCCTTGAATTGAATATCAGCAGTACCAGTCTCACGTATTCACATAACTTTAGCTTGAGGGAAAAGAACCTCTCGATCTATATGCTTAGAATCCAGTAAATATCATGAGTCCCCTTCTCTACTTATTTTTTATGAATCAAAATTTGGCAAGTTATCTCAAAGAAGAAAAGAATACTGGATTTAGAGTTTGTTACCAGGCGACACCCGGATTTGAACTGGGGAAAAAAGGATTTGCAGTCCTCCGCCTTACCACTCGGCCATGTCGCCGCCAAAATAAATAATAAAATAAAAAGAATAGATGACAGTATTTTCCCCGCTTTTGACTTTTGGTTAGGGCGAGATTGATTGCTCAACTTTCTTTATTGTACTTGCATCTTGAATTTGAATCCCACTACATGGATTCCTTTTCTAAAGAGATCTTCCTTTTTTATTGAATCGACCGACTACTTTTATTTACTTTTATTGATTTGATAGTCTCTGAAAACCTACAATAGCTAATAATTTCTCCTTCTTTTACCCTTTCAATTAAAATAAACAATTAAAATAAAAACAATTCAAAACAGAATGGGAATTTTCAGGACGATATAATCAAATCAAAAATTATACATAACGAATCAGTATTAATGAAAAAAAAAACTTTTTCAATCAACTCTATATCAATTATAACAACAATTATGAATATATGTAAACCCCAAAACATAAATTGTTTTACAGATATCTAATTGAATGTCATATTTTTATATGATGACTATCATGAATTTTTTCATTTTCAATAAAAAATTAGTGTGTTGAATTGAAAATTTTATTTTATAAAGTAGCACATCTTCTTTTTTAATAGAATTCTCAATTCTAATCAAATTCAATTCTAATAAAAAAGGAGATGTCTATATGTTCCTATTTTGAAGAATTTGAACCCATAGCTATAAAATAAATAAACTTTTTAGTAAGCACTTCCATTGAATTTTATGGATTATTCTATTCTACTCAAAAAGTATGTAAAAATATCTTATGGATCGGATTGAGATATAGAATCTCATAATAATAGTATCGTTGCAAATAGAATTGTAATAACTTTTGTTTTGTGTTTTGATATTCTATACAAAAACTAGATCTAGATAAAGTGAAGTGTCATTTAGAAATTCATTTTTTATTTGTTGCAAATTCAATTCGTGTAAAATTCCAATTTATTTATTCATTTATACGTCTACGTTTATACATATTTTCCAAATTAATTACATATATGGATATATATATCCATAGTGGATGTAGCCAGTCAAATTTTATGTAATTCAGTAAACAGAATATAAATTCCATCATTGATAGAGCTAGATCAACCTACATAATCGATGAAGAATTCTCTAATAATGGATGGAATTTTTTGCTAAATGGGAAATTCAAAATAAAATGCTCAGGGATGGAAATGAAGTAATGTCTACAATACCTGGGTTGAATCAAATCCAATTTGAAGGATTTTGTAAATTCATTGATCAGGGCTTAACAGAAGAGCTTGATAAGTTTCCAAAAATAGAAGATACAGATCAAGAAATTGAATTTCAATTATTTGTGGAAACTTATCAATTGGTAGAACCCTTGATAAAAGAACGAGATGCTGTATATGAATCACTCACATATTCTTCTGAATTATATGTATCCGCAGGATTAATTTGGAAAACCGGTAGAGATATGCAAAAACAAACTATTTTTATCGGAAACATTCCAATAATGAACTCCCTAGGAACTTTTATAGTAAATGGAATTTACAGAATTTTAATCAATCAGATATTGCAAAGCCCTGGTATCTATTATCGATCGGAATTGGACCATAACGGAATTTCAGTCTATACCGGCACCATAATATCCGATTGGGGAGGAAGATTAGAATTAGAGATTGATAGAAAAGCGAGGATATGGGCTCGTGTGAGTAGAAAACAGAAAATATCTATTTTAGTTTTATTATCAGCTATGGGTTTGAATCTCAGAGAAATTCTAGAGAATGTTTGTTACCCGGAGATGTTCTTGTCTTTCCTAAATGATAAGGAGAAAAAAAAAATTCGGTCAAAAGAAAATGCT